GGGCAATATGAATGTTTTATCATGTTCCACCAACATACTAAAAGGGTTATACGATATAGCTGGTGTGGAAGTCGGCCAACACTTCTATTGGAAAATTGGGGGTTTCCAAGTTCACGGCCAAGTACTTATTACTTCTTGGGTTGTAATCGCTATCTTATTAGGTTCCGCCGCAATAGCTGTTCGGAAACCAGAAACCATTCCGACCGGCCTTCAGAATTTCTTCGAATATGTTCTTGAATTCATTCGAGATGTGAGTAAAACTCAAATTGGAGAAGAATATGGCCCTTGGGTTCCTTTTATTGGAACTATGTTTCTCTTTATTTTTGTTTCTAATTGGTCGGGTGCTCTTTTACCTTGGAAAATTATACAATTACCTCAGGGGGAGTTAGCCGCACCCACGAATGATATAAATACTACCGTTGCTTTGGCTTTACTCACATCAGTGGCATATTTCTATGCGGGTCTTACCAAAAAAGGTTTGGCTTATTTCGGGAAATATATTCAACCAACGCCAATCCTTTTACCTATTAACATCTTAGAAGATTTCACAAAGCCCTTATCACTTAGTTTTCGCCTGTTTGGAAATATATTGGCTGATGAATTAGTAGTTGTTGTTCTTGTTTCTTTAGTACCTTCAGTAGTTCCTATCCCTGTCATGTTTCTTGGATTATTTACAAGTGGTATTCAAGCTCTTATTTTTGCAACTTTAGCCGCGGCTTATATAGGTGAATCCATGGAGGGCCACCATTGACTAGGTTTCGAAATAGGCTTTTTTTAGCTTTGCCCAAGACAAGAGGTGCACTCAGAAAAACTAATATCTACAAATACACGATATACGAGTTAGAGGAATAGCAAAAAAATTAGGCTATTGAAGCAGAGAATTGGAAAAAAAGGAAAGAGATCTAAAAGATCTTTTTCCTAAAATTCCCCTTTAGTCCACTTAGATCTCCCTTCAATAAATATTTTTATAGTAGGTTGACCAATCCCAATCTTCAAGATGAGGAGTCATAATTTGACGAAGAATTTTTGTGGTATATCTTTCCCGCACGGGATTAAAGACCAGGGGCGATGTTCTAGAGAACGAGTTCCTTTTCGGTTGATTTTCTTCAACGATTGGCCAAAAAAATTGTAATAAAAAACGAATTTCACTGAACTTTGATCAATCACGTTTTATGCAATGATTCTGTCTAATCAATTTGTCCTTTTAGAGTGTATCCATGCAGGATAATGATAAAGAAAGGTGGCGGTAATGAAGAATTTACAAAAACGGGATTTATAAGCTGGTTCGGAGAGGGGAGTCTATCTAATGGAATGACTCTAAGTCACCTCTTGTGACTCTTTCGACGAATGATTATCAAATCTGATTGGCTCTAAGATGGACGAAGAGTTGGTTTACATTATGAAAGAAATACGTGTATATGTTATATTAGCTCGTTAGAGCTGAATTAAAGATCTATCTAATTTGACCTCCGAATGTGAATTTATGCGTAGATTCTACTCGAAGCCCTTTGTCTCATCTGTTCCTATGAGTTGAAGTCTTCCATCTTTTTCGTGATTTCATCCGTTTATTCAGTCAACTCATAGGTCGGAACAAAGAAAGGTAAGAACGAAAGTTATATAAAGTTAGAAAGCCTCTCTCGATAGAAAGTAACAAAGAGATTTTTAAGTAGTGTTGATGATTCAATAATATTTTTACTGAAATTCGAAGTTCGTAGTTATTTCGACTGAATGAATGGTAGCGATGGAAGAATTAAGTCATAATTCATTGGTTGAGTGTATCATTAACCATTTCTTTCTTTTGGGACGAGGAACTTACCATGAATCCACTGATTGCTGCCGCTTCCGTTATTGCTGCTGGATTGGCTGTAGGGCTTGCTTCTATTGGACCTGGAGTTGGTCAAGGTACTGCTGCGGGCCAAGCCGTAGAAGGTATCGCAAGACAGCCCGAGGCGGAGGGAAAAATACGAGGTACTTTATTGCTTAGTCTAGCTTTTATGGAAGCTTTAACAATTTATGGCCTGGTTGTAGCATTAGCACTTTTATTTGCCAATCCATTTGTTTAATCTTAGAAAAATGAAAAACTTTTTTTTCGTTTTTCTTACCTTGGCCTTGTGCTTTGCTTTTTCGAATTCTATCAAGATTTCAGTCGTCCAACTATTTAATTTATTCGTTGAGAAAATAACCCACGGGAAGGGCTGATTTGCGGATGAGGAATTAGCATGCCGACTCGCTTTCAGCCTTCCCCTTCGTAGTTCAAGAAGGCCCTTTTTAGGAAGGGTTGCAACAAAGAGGGTAATTCACAATTTCTTCTAAAATAGATTCTAAAATTGAATAGATTTAGAAATAGGAAGAAATGGGAAACTCAGAAGGATTATCCTCTTGATTATTTGCGTCAGAAAAATCGTTACCCAACCAAGATTCGCCCCTAGATATAGACAAGAAGGGGGGGCGAAATGATACAAAAGGAACTCTGTTTGATTTTTTAGTCTATCTATAAGAG